AAAGTGTACCTAATAAAAAGGAAATTTTTGTAATCGGCATATATTTTGTTAAACCTCCCATAAGAGCCATGTTCTGACTTTTCTCTGGTGAATACCCAATAACGGTTTCCATTGAATGAATAATAGATCCGGATCCTAAAAATAATAATGCTTTCGAATAGGCATGAGTGATCAAATGAAATAAAGCGGCTCGATAAGACCCCATACCTAAAGCTAACATAGTATAACCCAATTGAGACATTGTAGAATAGGCTAAACATCTCTTAATGTCTCGTTGAGCAAGAGCCAAAGTAGCCCCTAAAAGTATTGTTATTATACCTATCAAAGAAATGAAATTCATTACGTAAGGTATGGCTGTAAAAAGAGGAAGAAGTCGAGCTACAAGAAAAATTCCTGCTGCTACCATAGTAGCAGCATGGATAAGAGCTGAAATAGGAGTAGGCCCTTCCATGGCATCTGGTAACCATACATGAAGGGGGAATTGTGCCGATTTAGCAACTGCGCCGACGAATAAGAGGGAGGCACACAAAGTAAGAAGGAAAGAATTGACCTCATCATTATCAATCAAGTTATTGGTTATTTCGAACAAATCCCGGAATTCGAAACTACCTGTTATAAAATAAAAACCTAAGATTCCTAATAATAAACCAAAATCCCCTACACGATTAGTTACAAAGGCTTTTTGACAAGCACTTGCCGCAATTGGTCGTGTGAACCAAAACCCTATTAATAGGTACGAGCACATTCCAACTAATTCCCAAAAAATATAAATTTGTATCAAATTTGAACTAGTAACTAATCCCAACATGGAAGCATTGGAAAAACTTATATAAGCAAAAAATCTCAAATAACCTTGATCATGAGACATATAATTGTCACTATAAATAAGAACCATTATTCCAACAGTAGCTATTAATATTAACATAATGGAAGTAAGTGGATCAATCAAGTAGCCAAATTCTAAGGAAAAATCATTATTGATGGTCCAAGACCATACATATTGATGGAGAAAACTGCCGTTTATTTGCTGAATAGACAGATCGGCTGAAAAAATCATAATGATACTTAGTAATAAAACGCTAAAAAAAGCCCACATACGACGAAGACTTTTTGTTGCCGCCGGAACAAGGAGAAGCCCCACTCCGATTACTATAGGAACTGGAAGTGGAATGAAGGGTATGATCCATGCATATTGATATGTATGTTCCATAAGAAAATTAAACCTTTTTTTTTTTAATTGTTTTGTTTCCGATTCACCAGTTCTTATCCCTTTCGGAAAGAGCAAAAAGAAAAAAGACCTTAGTTAATTTAGTCGAAATAATTAACTAGTTCGTTATGGAACTGATTGAGTTGCTTACATTCCTTCCAACCAAACAAATTCTGTTTATGGGAAACGCTACGAGATCCGTCATTTTGTTACCCGCTGCTTCAGTTCGCACATAACCGAAAAAAAAGATATTACTTAAATGTTCTTTATTCTAAAGTCACGTATCACTTAACTACCGATTCATTTGAATTTTCATTAGGTATACTTTCTGCTTGATCAATTAGAATTAATAGAAAGGATTTTACAGTAGAGTTTTTAACGCGGGTAAGGATTCTGAAACTTTTCAATTCATTTTATTATTATAATTTTATTATTAGTAATTAATTATTATTTTATGAATTAATAATTAATTATTATTAAAAATGAATTGAAAATTTGAATTTCATAAAATGAAAAATGTAACATGACGAAAATCACCGGAGATACAAAAAGAAACCCCCTTCTTTCTTATTAACTTAACGACAAGCAATGTGATTTCTATAGGAGTAGATCCATCAATATAGATCCGAATGAAGATATGAGGTATATGTATATAAAGTAGTAACTAAGAAAAGTATTTTTTTATTTACTTTGGATATTGTCTGTAAGGATATTGTATGTAATAATGGAAAAAAAAGATTGATTTTGAACAATAGATGTCTTTCACATTTAACTATAAGAATGAGTAAACTCTTCATTTTTGAATGGCGGTTCCGAAGAAACGTACTTCTATATCAAAAAAGCGTATTCGTAAAAATATTTGGAAAATCAAAGGGTATTGGGCAGCGGTAAAAGCGTTTTCTTTAGCTAAATCTATTTCTACCGGGAATTCAAAAAGTTTTTTTGTGAAACAAACAAATAATAAAGTCTTGGAATAATCTGAATTGATATGAATTAATCAATTGGCTAATAGAATTTTGTAAGAGGAATGACCCTCATTAACTATTAACTAATATTTTGAACCGATCAATATGAAATAAAATCTCATATTGTGATATGTAGAATAGTAACTTTTCTGTCTACTGAAAAGTTACTATAAAAATGAAACTCAAGATACAAAGTTTTCTCTCTCTTTTTCTCTTTTTAATTTTAATAGGTATAGGTTTTTGCGGGATGGGGATTATAATCTTCCCCATCGATTTACTTTAAAAAAAAAAAAGTATTCTTTTTCTTTAAGGAAGATTTATTGTATTATGTATCTTGAATATAGATCCTATGTTTGAACTTCAGGATCGATCAAGATAAATATCTATAAATCACGATATCTAGATGAATATATTGAGAATTCTATTTTTCTTTCCAAATAGATTTTTGAAATCGAGGAAAATGAAAATTCTGATAGAAATTGATATATAGATTTAAACTCTTTTGTTATATACCCAACCGAATGCCTAATTGGTTTAGTAAACCCAAACACAAAATATGTTATGAATACAATGAAAATACCAGTAATTAATCCAGTTTTGATACCAAGCTGTCCCAATATTTACAGAAATTCCTTGGCTATAGTGCTAAAATTGTGATCCATAAAAAAAATAAAAATCCCTTTTCATTTGCATTGAAAAAATTCTCAAAAATGGGAGTGGGGTAAAAAGGAAATTTTTGAGTTCTCTGCCGGGACTAAGAACAGAACTCTCCGGTTCCAACTTTTACATTCCAGAAGAGCTTAACTTAAACTGCACGAAATCCTATTGCATTATTAAAACAAAACTACCGCTATCCCACAAATAAAAATTTTTGAACGTTCAAATAGAAATTTGAGCAAGTCTTTATTTATTTTTCCTAAAACTAAAGGATATTGCAATGAATCGACTCCTTCAATCTCGACGATTGAATATGGATGAGCTATTATGATTTCGAGCACGCCGCTATGGTGAAATCGGTAGACACGCTGCTCTTAGGAAGCAGTGCTAGAGCATCTCGGTTCGAGTCCGAGTGGCGGCATCTTCGAAAAGAAATAGAATAAATCCTATAATGAATTCAATCCCAGATTTACATTCCATTGTTGAAAGACCCCCTTTCGTTTAGGATTTTTATGATATTTTTGATTTTAGAACATATATTAACTCACATCTCTTTTTCGATTGTTTCAATTGTAATTATGATTTATTTGATAACCTCATTAGTCCACGAAATTGTAGGACTATATGATTCGGCAAAAAAAGGACTTATAGCTACTTTTTTCTGTATAACAGGATTTTTAGTTATTCGTTGGATTTATTCTGGACATTTCCCCTTAAGTAATTTATATGAATCATTAATGTTCCTTTCATGGAGTTTTTCCATTATTAATATGGTGCCCTATTTTACGAACCATAAAAATAATTTAAGTGCAATAACCGTACCAAGTGCTATTTTTACCCAAGGCTTTGCTACTTCAGGTCTTTTAACTGAAATGCATCAATCCACAAAATTAGTACCTGCTCTCCAATCCCAGTGGTTAATGATGCACGTAAGTATGATGGTATTGAGCTACGCAGCTCTTTTATGTGGATCATTATTATCAATAGCTCTTCTAGTAATTACATTTCGAAAAAACGGAAAGATTTTTTCTAAACGTAAAAGCAATCTTTTTTTTATTGGGTCGGTTTCCCTCGGCGAGATCCAAGACGTGAATGGAATAAACAATGTTTTACAGAACACTTTTTTTATTTCGTTTAGAAATTATCATAAGTATCAATTGATTCAGCAATTGGATTGTTGGAGTTGTCGTGTTATTAGCCTAGGATTTATCTTTTTAACCGTTGGTATTCTTTCAGGAGCAGTATGGGCTAATGAGGCATGGGGATCGTATTGGAATTGGGACCCCAAGGAAACTTGGGCATTTATTACTTGGACTATATTTGCGATTTATTTACATACTAGAACAACTCAAAAATTGCAAGGCGTAAATTCTGCAATTGTGGCTTCTATGGGATTTCTTATAATTTGGATCTGCTATTTTGGGGTAAATCTATTAGGAATAGGGCTACATAGTTATGGTTCGTTCACACTAACTTCTAATTGAAGAAAAGACCTTACGAATACACAGGAAAAGCATATATAAATAGAACGGGAGTTTGTAAGAGTTTTTGAGAACCATAAACATAAAGCAGTTATTCAAAATGGTTCTCAAAAACTCCAAACGTATCTAATTCAAATTTGAAAATTCACGTTTCTATTTTCTAATTAATAAAATGACAAAAAAAAAGAATTTGAATTAATATTCTATTCAATTTTCATATATAATTTTATATCTTTATATTATCTTAATCTTATTTAGTGATGAAATGAGGAAATCTATCTATATTATAAAAATAATTAGATAAAATATTTTCAACCTTGTCAACTGATAGTGAAAAAACGAAATCTGGATAAATACCAATACCTATTATAGGTAGAAAGATACAGATCGAAATAAAGAGTTCTCGTGGTCCAGAATCACAAAAATGAGAGTTTGAAACATTAAATTGCTTGTATCCATAGAAAATCTGGCGTAACATAGATAATAAATAAATAGGGGTTAATATCATTCCAATTGACGTTACAAATGTAATTAGTATTTTAGGGATTAAGAAAAATTTTTGGCTAGTAATTATGCCAAAAAGTACTACCAATTCCGCAACAAAACCGCTCATTCCCGGCAATGCAAGAGAAGCCATTGAGAAACTACTGAAGAGTGTAAAAATTTTTGGCATTGGGATAGCTATTCCTCCCATGTCGTCGAGATAAACAAGACGTATTCTGTCGTAACTCGTTCCCGCCAAGAAAAAAAGTGCAGCACCAATAAATCCATGAGAAATCATTTGTAAAATGGCTCCATTGAGTCCCGCATCAGTTAAGGAACTAATTCCTAGAATTGTGAAACCCATATGAGATACGGAAGAATAAGCAATTCGCTTTTTTAAGTTGCGTTGACCGAGAGATGTTGAAGCTGCATAGATTATTTGAATTGTGCCTACTATGATCAACCAAGGAGAAAATATAGAATGAGCGTGGGGTAATAATTCCATATTTATCCGAATCAGTCCGTACGCTCCCATTTTTAATAAGATTCCGGCTAAAAGCATACACGTACTATAATGTGCTTCTCCATGGGTATCCGGTAACCATGTATGTAGGGGTATAATCGGCAGTTTGATAGCATAAGCAATAAAAAATCCAAAATAAAATAAAATTTCCAATGCTACAGGATACGACTGATTAGCTGATGTTTCAAAATTTAATGTTGGTTCATTGGAACCATATAAACCCATACCTAGAACTCCCATTAAGAGAAAAATTGAACCCCCCGCAGTGTACAAAATAAACTTTGTAGCTGAGTACAAACGTTTCTTCCCTCCCCACATGGATAGAAGTAGGTAAACAGGAATTAATTCTAACTCCCACATGATGAAAAAAAGTAAAAGATCTCGAGAAGAAAATGATCCTATTTGACCGCTGTACATTGCTAACATCAGGAAATGAAACAATCGCGAATCGCGAGTAACTGGCCAAGCCGCCAAAGTAGCTAAAGTAGTAATGAATCCCGTTAGTAAAATGGGTCCTATGGAAAGTCCGTCGATTCCGAGTCTCCAGTGAAAATCAAAAATATTTATCCATTTATAATCCTGTTCCATTTGGATTAGTGGATCGTCCAATTGAAAGTGATAACAAAATGTGTAGGTGGTGAGAAGGAGTTCTAATAAACAAATACAGATAGTATACCATCTAATTACCTTATTCCCCCTATGAGGGAAAAAGAAAATTGAAGAACCCGCGAATATCGGCAAAACAACAATTAATGTTAAACAGGGAAAAGAATTCGTGGTAAAAACAAGATACACTTTGACCAGAAAAACCCGCACTCGTAAATATATCATTATATAAAATTATAGTAATAGTACGGGTTTTTGTCGGTAAAGAGAAATCAAATGGATGCAGGTGGAGTTTTTTTTTTGCAACGTATCAATAAGCTAGACCCATGCTACGAGTTGTCTCATGCCATAAATAAACCCGCACACTCAAAAAATCTGTTGGACAGGCGGATTCACACCTTTTACAACCTACACAGTCCTCTGTTCTTGGAGCAGAAGCAATTTGCTTAGCTTTACATCCGTCCCAAGGTATCATTTCTAATACATCTGTGGGGCAGGCTCGTACACATTGAGTACACCCTATACATGTATCATAAATCTTTACTGAATGTGACATGGGATCTATAAATTTTTTGAACGTCATAAAATTTCGATCTAGTAAATTAGTAAATGAATCGTATATTTAGACACCAGATGAATCAATGATTTATCAGAATTTAGTATTAAGTTGTTCTCAATCTACTTCTGGATTTGCTCATGCGAGAGGGCCAGGGTACTTCGATTTCTTACATTTTAGTAAATATTATCGTATGTTTCTGCCGCGCGTGTCAATTTACATCGGTGAATATTCTAATTCTTTTCTTTATTTATACTTTATTTATATGCATATGATTACCACTATTTATTCAAAAAATTCGCTTGATTGATACGAGTTGATTTTCTGTTACGATAAATTGATGAAACAATAGCTAATCCAATAGCCGCTTCGGCGGCTGCAATAGCTATAACAAAAATCGAGAAAATGTCTCCTTTTAATTGGCGACTATCAAATAAATCAGAAAATGTTACGAAATTCATATTAACCGCATTCAGCATAAGCTCAAGACACATAAGCGCTCTAACCATATTTCGACTTGTAATCAATCCATAGATACCGATAGATAATAAATAGGCACTCAAAACCAGTACATGCTCGAGCATCATTGAACTACCCTCATTAATTTTAATTCAATATCAATAATTTAATATCAATATAGATTCATTTCAATATGAACAATAAGTCAACCGATTCGATTGACTAGAATATAACAAGAACAAGTGCGTAATGTAAATGTAATAAAGAAAGGTAAGGGTAATAGATCGAACTAAAACATTAACCTTTTTTTACATGAACAATTTTCAAATGGGAAAATCAAAATAGATGAGATAAGACAGAACAAAAGAAGTCCTTTTTTGTTTCTAAGTATCTAAGTATTTATTACTGACGAGCCATAGCAATTGCACCTATCAAGGCAACTAAAAGAATTATAGAAATAAGTTCAAATGGAAGAAAAAATTCTGTTGATAAATGAATCCCAAGTTGTTGACCCCTATTTATCAAATCTTGCTCTATAATTTGGTTTGATCTTGCGGTCCAAATAATTCCGTACCAGGACGTATCTGAGATAGTTGTAATTAGTGAAACAAAAATACTTGTACAAACCAGTGAAGTGACTCCATCTCCAACGGTCCAAAGACGGGAATCTTTGTAATATTCTGAACCATTCATGAACATCACAGCAAATACAATTAGGACATTTATGGCTCCTACGTAAATAAGGAGCTGTGCAGCAGCTACAAAATGCGAATTCGATGGAATATGGAATAAGGATATACAAACAAGAACCAATCCCAACGAAAAGGCAGAATAAATCGGATTGGTAAATAATACTACTCCTAGCCCGCCGACTATAAGACCCAACCCCAAAAATACTAAAAGAAAATCATGTATTGGTGCAGGTAAATCCATTATATTATATGTAAAAAAAAGAGATAAATTTCATTTTAATTAAGTCGAAATGTTTCATGACCTTATTGACCAGACCCGGAAAGAAGACGTTACCCTAATTTGTTAATATGTTCCTAATTGAATTAAATTCAATCCTAATGGGGTGTTGGTTAATGTAGATACACAATAATTATATTCAATTCTTAATTTAATATTAAGTAAGATAAGAATTGAATATTAAGAATTTAATTGCATCTTGTTTCTCTATACGAAAAAGAGCCGTTCGAAATGAAATTTATCGATTCTTTTATATTATTTTAATTCAATTTCATTTATTATTATATATTTATTTTATTGATTTCAAAATCATCACAGATATATGAATATATTTTCAATACAAAGCAAGCTGCGATTCTCACAACCTATAGCCTATAGTTAGGATTCTTAGTTATTGACTAAGCAAAATGAACGAAGCTTCGTTCCTGTCAATCAAAAATGAATCTTAGTAATTGGTAATTGTTATTGAATCAAGGGGTTTACCCGCGGTTTTTTTTATTGGGGTCGAATTCACAATTGTTCGAATTGTATAATCTCCAATTACTGACATTGGTAACCGACCCAAAGCAATTTGATTATAATTCAATTCGTGACGATCATAAGTAGAAAGTTCATATTCTTCAGTCATTGATAAACAGTTTGTTGGACAATACTCGACACAGTTACCACAAAATATACAGATTCCAAAATCAATACTGTAATTAAGCAATCTTTTCTTTCGAATATCAGTTTCCAATTTCCAATCAACAACGGGTAAATCAATAGGGCATACACGAACACAGACTTCACAAGCAATACATTTATCAAATTCAAAATGTATTCGACCACGGAAACGCTCTGATGTGATCAATTTTTCATAAGGATATTGAATAGTTACAGGTAAACGATTCGCGTGGGATAAGGTAATCATAAAACTTTGACCAATATACCTTGCGGCTCGGACTGTTTGTTGACCAAAATTCATGAACCCAGTTACCATAGGGAACATATCGTAAATATTTATGAATAAATTAACGTTTCTTTCTCTTGTTCGATAGAAATTATGAATCTATAACATCCTATGCCCTTACAGTGAAAGGAGTTGAAAAGAAGTTGTCAATAATAGATTACCTAAAGAAATAGGTAAAAGAAATTTCCACCCAAGATTCAACAGTTGGTCCATTCTCATCCTAGGTAAAGTCCATCTTGTTGTGATAGGAATGAACAAGAACAAATAAGCTTTAGCTAATGTAATAAAGATACCAATTGTCGTTCCAAAGACTCCGCACGCTTCATTAATTCTGAAAAACTCAGGAATGAATATGTCCGGAATAGCGAGATTCCAACCGCCCAAGTAAAGAACTGTTACAAATAATGAAGAAACTAGTAGGTTTAAATAGGAAGCAACATAAAATAAACCAAATTTGATACCTGAATATTCGGTTTGATAACCCGCAACTAATTCTTCTTCTGCTTCTGGTAAATCAAAAGGTAATCTCTCACATTCTGCCAGGGAAGAAATTAGAAAAACCATAAACCCTATAGGTTGACGCCACAGATTCCACCCCCAAAAACCGTATTTTGACTGCGCCTCAACTATATCAACTGTACTTGAACTGTTAGATAATCATAGTCGACAATAACATCACTGTCCCCGCCGCTATTGCAAAACCGTACATGAGACTTCAGCTTCATACGGCTCCTCAATGGCCACAAATAAATATAAGGACTTATTTAATATTATCCCGCTCTGCTTGTAGAGTAGATCGAGTCCAAATACATTGGAGAGTCCAGAATTAGACCAATGCAATTCTGTCTGCTCTAAAAAAAGTGCTTCTGAATTGATCTTATCCTTTTTGAATTTGTCTTTATTCAGTATCTTAAAATAAAAAGACTCATAGCTCATAAATATTTCGATTTATATCTTTCGATTACGAAAAACAATGAGACATTCTATTAGTTCATGAATCATGATAAGAATTCTATACTGCATTAATATGGATAAAGAAAAGAAAGAATAAAAAGTCTTTTTTTTCATTGCAAATACAGTCTGGTTCTTTCGTTCCTATTCTTCTTTCTCATACTCATAAAAAATTCATCTAAAAAAAAATTTAAAGGATTACTTCGTTCCTGATAGTTATTTCTTTAATCAGTGGATAGGAGCATACTTTGGATTGGGATCGTGGAGAAGTACTGCTTAATCGTTTCTACCAACTTAAAGTCCCCATTAGGATTCCTTTTATGCAGAAATACCCTTTATGGGTAACTTACATTATTTCCATTACTAATCCTTTGCGTACCTTGGTATTCCTAACCGTCCACTAATTTTGACTCGACTCCCGGTATGGTAATAAAAACAATAGTCAAAAGTAAAAACTCCATACAGGTTGATCTTTTGTACCCGCTTCAAACCATGATGACTAACCCATCAATCTTGGGGAAACAGTTTCTACTCCGTATTTTTACTTCCGCTTAACTCTTGTACTTAGGGAATGAGACTCCATTTTTTTACTGCCAATTTCTAAGCTGTTTTGTTTCACTCATATAACTATCTGGTTTAGTTCATCGCCCCGAATGATGAAAAAAAATGAATATAATATATCTATTCAATACATTTACTTTTTTTTAGAATCAAAATAGGTAAAAAAAAAAGTAAATGTCCTAACGAATCGCACGTAGAGAAATTGATAACACACATAAAGTTAATGGTATTTCATAACTAATCGATTGAGCAGCAGCTCGTAGACCACCTAAAAAAGAATATTTATTATTCGATCCATATCCTGACATAAGAAGTCCAATAGGAGCAATACTTGAAATAGCAATCCATAAAAAAACGCCTATACTGAGATCGGCGAGAACAAGGTGATATCCAAAAGGAATTACTGAATAACTTAATAAAATAGATATGACCGCTATAGATGGCCCGAGACTGAATAAACGAATATCCCCTCTAGATGGGAGAAGATCCTCTTTGAAAAGCAGTTTGGTCCCATCTGCTAGAGCTTGAAGAATTCCCAAAGGTCCGGTGTATTCTGGTCCAATACGTTGTTGTACCCCTGCGGATATTTGTCTTTCTAACCACACAATTACGAGTACTCCTATTATAATTCCCGATAAAGGAGTAAAAATAGAAACAAGCAACCATATGAATCCATAAATCTCTTTTAATGATTCCGATCTGGAAAAAGAATTGATAGCTTGTTGTACTTTTGTCGTATCAATTATCATTTCAACGATCAACTTCTCCCATAATGATATCTATACTACCTAGAATTGTCATAATATCAGCCAATTTCATTCTTTTAACTAACTGAGGAAGAATTTGCAAATTGATAAACCCTGGCGGACGAATTTTCCATCTCCAGGGAAAAACACTCTGATCCCCTATCAAAAAAATTCCCAACTCCCCCTTTGGGGCTTCTACTCTTACATAAAGTTCTTGTTTCGACAATTCAAAGGCGGGCGAAGGTTTTTTACTAATGAATCGATAATCAAAATCATTCCATTCGGAATCTCTTGCTCTATCAAAACGCCGTACCTCTAAATTTTCATACGGCCCCCCGGGAATGCGTTCCAGAGCCTGTTGAATAATTTTTATAGATTCCATCATTTCGTTGATTCGGACTAAATAACGAGCTAAAGAATCTCCTTCTTTTTGCCATTGTACTTCCCAATCAAATTCGTCGTAACACTCATAATGATCAACTTTACGAAGATCCCATTGAATTCCGGAAGCTCGTAGCATGGGTCCGGATAAGCCCCAATTTATTGCTTCCTCTCCACTAATAAAGCCCACTCCTTCAACTCGTTCCAAAAAAATAGGATTCCGCGTAATAAGCTTTTGATATTCAGTAACCCCTGTTACAAAATAATCACAGAAATCCAAACATTTATCTATCCAGCCATGGGGTAGATCAGCAGCTACTCCTCCGATACGGAAATAATTATGCATCATTCGCATACCTGTGGCAGCTTCGAATAGATCATATACCAATTCTCTCTCTCTGAAAATATAGAAGAAAGGAGTCTGCGCACCGATATCCGCCATAAAAGGGCCAAGCCATAATAAATGAGAAGCGATGCGACTCAATTCCAACATAATGACTCTAATATAACTAGCTCTTTTAGGTACTTGAATATTTCCCAACTGTTCTGGTGCATTTACCGTTATTGCCTCTGTAAACATAGTAGCTAAATAATCCCAACGTGTTACATAAGGCAGATATTGTATAATTGTTCGATTTTCTGCAATTTTTTCCATTCCTCGGTGTAAATAACCCAATATGGGTTCACAGTCAATAACATCTTCACCATCTAGAGTAACGATGAGTCGAAGAACACCATGCATTGATGGGTGCTGAGGACCCATATTGACTATCATTAGATCTTTTCTTGTAGTTGGTACAGTCATATATTTTTCTCCGATTCATTATTTCATGAATTGCTGAAAACAAAGTTCATCAAAATTAAAAATCTAAAAAATAGAATAAATCAAAGAATTTAAAATGAATTTTCAAATTAACTTAACGAGTTTTTCGCTCCCGAATATCCAATTGACTAATTAATTCTTTATAACGTACTCTATTTTTCTTTGACAAATAAGCCAGCAGACGTTGACGTTTTCCCAGAATTTTTCGCAAACCCCTCTGAGATAAATAATCTTTTCTGTGCAATTCTAAATGTAAAGTAAGTCTCCGTATCTTATTGGTGAAACTTAATATTTGAAATTCAACAGACCCCTTATTTTCTTCCTTTTCTTCTTGCGAAATAACCGGGATGAATGAATTTTTTACCATAAAATAATGCTCCCCCTTTTTTTTTACAAATATGGATTTTACCGATCAGTAATAATAATATTCAAAAGTCGTTTGAATTTGTTATACACAACAATGAAATCTGGATTTATTCATATACTTATACGTCTGTTTTTTTTTTATAAAATTGAATTCAATTAATCAACCCACTTTTCAATTTTAAAATATGGAGACAAAAAAAGATGGATGATACATTTTGCACCCAAAACAGAGAAGATTTTGAAAAGACTGTCAATTCATTTCTGATATGATAATCGGTATCATATACCAGAATAGAATGTAATATAACACGTGTGTATATCTGCTTGTTTTCATATACCAGAACATATACGACACGCGATCCATAGGAAATGTGCCATCAACTAATTCTCAAGCGTGGATACAGATGTATCCTTGACATGCTGAAACGACTACCATTATTAGTATCAAACCAATAGCGATTCATACAAGCTAAATCTTCTAATCGATAATTGGGCCAAAGAAATAATTTCAAATTAATCAATTTATTTATATCTATATCACGATGTCCTCCTTCGTTCAAAAAGGTAACATATTTACTTGCACTGTTACCATTGCAAAATACTGGATTTCTATCCACAATATTCAAATTCCCCGAATTTAAACAAATTTGAATTCTCAATTCTCTACGACGTTTAGGAGATAAAATATTATCAAGAACAAGCAAATCATAATGATTTTTGTCTCTAGTTCCAACCAACTTTTCATGTCGTGCAATGGATTTCTCAAGACCATTCATATCTACATGTCTTTTTTCTTGGCATCTTCGATTAGTTTGAGTTTGGTTTTTCTGCACCCGCGAAATAGCTATGGTTTGATACATAAGAAACTGCCTGTCCCATTTTATAGATAACCGAGCTGGTTCAATAATAAAAATTCCCCTTTTTATTAATTTTGAAAGAGTTAGGGTCTTCGAAATCGGCATTACATCCAAACTCATTTCGTCTCTTTGAATAGAGGCTATAGCAATTTCCTTTGGGTTTTTCAGTCTAAGCAGTAGACAATAGACTTTGACATTATTGATTATTTTTTTATTCAAAGGATTATCCCATCTTAATTGAAAAAGAAAATGTCTTTTCAGGAAGAAATCTAATTCCGCTGCTATATTACTCGTAGATTTTTTTTTCTTTTTACGTTTTTGAATGTCTGATCCTCTATCAGAATCTTCTTTAACATTTTTTTTAACATCTTTTTGTTGTTTTGATGGATCTGATCCGGGATTCCCTTGTTTTTGTGTATCTGATCCAAAATTTTCTTGGACTGGCTTCTTTTTTTCTTCTTGATTTTGATTTTCTAATTCAAGAGAGTTTTCTTGATTAGATAATATAGGAAGATCCTTTTTTTCTTCTTGATTTTGATTTTCTAATTCAAGAGAGTTTTCTTGATTAGATAATATAGGAAGATCCTTTTTTTCCTTTCTGTGAATTTTTTGTTTTTCACTAACGTTATTATTTCCATTAAAATTAAAAAGAAGTAAATTCATTGGTATGGTCCACGGTTGAATTTTATATGCACCGTAAGGTGACACAAATTCTGGGAAAAACCAAAGTTCCAAATTCGATATAGGACAATTTATTATTTCTTCATTCATTTCCATCCAGTCAAAATAAGTTTTTGTTTGATTGGCTGGGTTGATTTGTTTATGAATCGCGAGAAAATCCTTTTTATCAATTTTCTCAATTATTTGAGAAAAATTATTCCGAGTCTTAGTTTTTTTATTAATGTTGGCCTCGATATCCATATCGGTCCAGCATTCAATATCGATTTTTGTTCTAATACAAAAATGCAAAATTTTCCAATCAAAATATTTTCTATCCGGATTTCTATCCGTATCATAATCTTCTCTTAGATAATTATTAAGAGATATATCTCCTGGCAAATAAAATAGTTTAGGATTATTGTAATTGTAATTACATGTGTTGTAAGTATAGAGAAATTCTTTTTCCCCATTTACTTGTAATGGCGATCTAGAAATATATGAATCCTTCTTATCTTCATAATTAATATATTTATGTGATAAACAATCATATTTATAGTTTTTAAATTGATCTTTTTGATTCAGCAATGAATCCACTGCATAATTAGAATTTTTTTGTTTCTCGTAATGAATTAATCGGTCTTTTTCATTTTCATATAAATCAAAATTGGTTAAGTTTTTAGTTTGAACCATATAACTTTGATGGACTCTTTTTCGCCATTTTTGCGGTACTAATCGCGACCATCTAGTATGAGAAAAATCATATTGATAGTGATAATGGCCTCTTAACCAGTTTTTCCATTTATTCATTCTAAAATTGCGAAGTTTCTTATGTCTTGATTCCGAATGAAAAATTCCTTGTGTTCCAAAGGAATCTTTTATTCTATCCTTAAGAAAAAGAAGTGTTCCACGATATTGAAGTACAGATCTCAAGTGATACTTGTTAAAAATTTTGGTTTGTGATAATTTGTAAAATACATATGCCTGTGGCAGAGAAGCAAGGTCACAAAAAATGTATGAATTTTTCTTATTAAAAAGTGACTTTTTTATAGTCGAAAAAAAATGAATTTTATTTGGATTTGTTTCATCAATTTCTTTTTGATTTGTTTTGGAACTATATTTAAAAAATTTTACATTGATTCTGATACTATTTATCATACATAAAAGGCTATCTATGTATACCCTTTCAATAAAAAATTTCATAAAATAGGACCATTTGCGTATTAATCGGTTACTTTTTCTTTTTACTATTTGCCCAAAAATTTTCGGCGATTCTAATCCCTTATAATCACAACTTTTTTCGTTAGAACTAATATCTCTATTTGGAATTAGAAATAAATTTTTCTTGTCTTTTGCAATTTTTTCAATTTGATTTCTGATTATACTTGTCCTATCAGCCACATCTTTTCTTTTTTTTGCTATCAGTGAATAATTTATCCAATCCATGGATCTAATTCGAATGGGCGATTCATGAATAATCTGATTACTTATTTTATTTATATAAATAATTTTTTTATTTGTACTCGATTCATCTATTTCTCTCAATCCAAATAATGGAATTTTACTTACTTTTGCAAGTTTTTTCATTATTATTTTTATAAATCGAAATAGTTTGATAATCCATCGTGTTTTTTCTTTTGAAACCTTTATAAAAAATTTTGTTCTTTCTTTAAAAATTCTTAGAGCTAGAAAACATTTATTTTTGACTTTTATAAGTTTTTTTTCAATTTCTTTCCAGACGGGTTCAAAAAAGGAAGGTCGTTTTCGGGGAGAACCGAAAGGTAGTTCAGCTTCCATTCCCCAAACTGTTAAAAAACAAAAATTCTCTGTTTTACCTTTCTTTTTCATTGGATCCCTATGATTGAATTGTACTTTTGATCTGTGCCAAGGTTTCAGACAGAAAGGAAATAGGATCTTTATCTGAATACCGTCAGTTAACCAATTTTTCGGAAATTCTTTTTCTGACAATTGAACACCATTATAAGTGCATTTAACATGTATTTCTTTACTCCATGCTTTAAAATCCTCGTGCCACTCGGGGAATTGACATAATAATATACGTCCAATATTTTTGGTTATTATCAATGAGGGCAATACTAAATATTTTCTAAGAATCGATTGGGTTACTAACATATAACCCCTTATTGCTTGAGCAAATATAATAGTATCCCAAGTTTCTGATATTCTTATCCGTTCATTTTCCTGTTTTTTTTCTTTTTCTTTTGTCTCTTCAGAATTTGAAATTTTTAATTCCGTGCCTTTCCCCTTCCAATTTTTGAAACTCAAATTCATCATTCCGGAGATATCAAAAAAAAAAGTTTTATCTACCCTGTCAAAAAAAAGTGGGGAATGCACAGTTGCTTGAAACAGTCCGCAAGTAACTATTTTACGTCTTTGAGCGCGCACGGATCCTTTGATTACATCTCGACGAAAATCTGATTGTTGCGAATAACGTGTCAAAGTAACTTCGTCTGATTTATTCTGATTGCTAATATTCTGGGTAGTACTAGTATTCCCGGTAGTAGTAGGAGTATTCTGGTTCTTCTCATTATCAGTAAAAATGACTACACGTTTTGCTTTTCGTGAACGAATAACACGATCCAGTCTTGACTCTTCGTCACCCTGGTCTTTAAAATTGTCGGTCAATTTGTATGACCATCGAGGAACCTTTTTTTTTATTTCATTTATTTTAAGAGATTCTTCTATAATTGTTTGATCATTAGGATACGTTGTAGATGCATTGAAGAAATTTTTCGATTGATTTTCTGAATCAATTTTTTTTTGTTCCGCAAATGAGGAAAGGACTTTTAAATTCAAATTTGGCATCGGTTCCCCTGCAAATTCACTTTCAAATTCTCGGAAATCCGTATCAAGGATACCATGAAACTTATTTATCCAAAAGGTTGTTATAGAATCTTCTATTGAGGTGAATAAAGAATTTTGTATTGTTCCGCGACGGGGGCCGTTCAAAAAAGGATCATACATTTTAGGTAAGCATTTTTGTTCAGTCTCATCATTGCACAATCTAGTCCTTTTTTCAAGTACATCCAGATCAAGAAACCCTTTGCCTAGAGCTTCAATTCGATTGAGAAATTCGTTGCTCAGGTTGTTTCTCTTTTGTTCATTGGTATAAACCCAATGATTATACAATTCTTCCGGGGAAATGTTTTCTGTCGTGCACAAAAACAACTTTTTTTGTATCATTTCAAAAAAATTTGATAAACCAGGTGGATATGTAAAAGCTATCCTTTTGTTTCCGTTACTTATACATGTATAAAAAAAATATTGTGACATTTCATTTCT